GAGCGTAGTTCAATGGTAAAACATCTCCTTGCCAAGGAGAAGATACGGGTTCGATTCCCGCCGCTCGCCAGCTTAATTTAGTAAGGTACTATGATAAAAAATTTAGTCTAGTTGACTACTTAACTACTTATATTAAATTAAGTAGGTGTTAGTCTAATACCGTATCCCTTACTATCTTACCCTTCCTTTGCACCCCACTCAAAAAAAAGGGGGCTCCGGCGGCGGGAATCGAACTCGCCAACAGGACTCCCTAAATCAGGGATTCACCGAGACGAACAACTGGCAAACTGCTTTTAAAGGGAAGGGAGGTAGACTGTGCCTTTCTTTCATTTCATTTTTCTTTTCTGCAGGGTAGGAAGGAGCCTTGAGAGTTCTTCTTGTAGGGGCAAGTGACTTTGTAAACTGCTCAATTTGGCCCTCTAGGGCCGGGAACTAATGAATAAAAAAGGGTTGGATACCGCCCAGCCCTCTACCATATCCATACAAATAGAATAGTCCTTTTATACAGACAGCTAAGTGCGGAGACGGGAATCGAACCCGTGACCTCAAGGTTATGAGCCTCGTGAGCTACCAAACTGCTCTACTCCGCTCTGGAGGGCCGGAAACTGGTGGACGAAAAAGGTTGAATACAGGCCTCTACCATGTCTAGACAAATAGAATAGTCCTTTTATACAGAATGGAGCGGGTAGCGGGAATCGAACCCGCATCGTTAGCTTGGAAGGCTAGGGGTTATAGTCGACGTTGGTTGATTATTTTTAACGTCTCTAATTCAAAACCGAACATGAAATTTGGATTTCATTCGGCTCCTTTATGGATATTCTCACCACTTAACATCTATGTCAGCTTTTCTATCTGAATGGAACCAAAGCTCTCCGCTTTCTAGATGATCCCTATAGAGTAGGAAATAGAAATTCTACTAAATCTATCTAATCTACTTACTTCGTTCCCTAATTTTATTCAAGAGATCCTGAGGAAAAGAATTGGGTTTCCACCGAGCTGAAACAATATGCTGATGGTTCTAGTAAACCAAAACTACCGTTTTTTAGCTATTTGGCTTCCATTTCCTTTTTTAACAAAAGAAGATTTAGTTACGATTGGAAATAAACTTTTTTGTATCTTCATCCATAGATCCTTTACTCATATTTAAAAAATGGGAATACTTAATCCAATGCAAAATTATGCTTCGCGACTCTGTACTCATAATCCAATTTGTATTTTGGATGCAATTTCCATTAGTCTTTGGATACAAATCGCGAGAATGTATATTCTTCCTCAATATGCTATTGAGAGGAAAAGGATTAAATCCTTTATAAGAACTAAAGTTTTCATCGGAATATAAAAAACTTAAGGACACCTTAAGTATATCATTTCAAATTCAGTTATTAATAGAACGAATCACACTTTTACCACTAAACTATACCCGCTACATGTAGATTATGATACCAACGCTACCCTTTGTCAAGGGTAGCCATTCGAGAAGGAGGCTAATTCCCCCTTATTGAATCAAATGGAGAAGGTTCATGACAGTGAGCGATTGGTACTTCGATCGCGGGCCTTTATTTTAGGGTTTAGATAGCCTCTCTGGTCTGTAAAATACATATCTTCTTACCATCCCAATAGCGTATGAACCTAATGTATGCATTTCGATTAGGGTCGTATTCTTATTCTATGGTTACGACTACAATGATCATTATTTGCTTTGCGAGGACGTAAGTGTGCCAGACTGCTGTAAGGAATAGTTTGATTATTCCTACAATATACACTAGGAGATATAGGGGGCAGCACTGCCCCCTTAAATCCCTTTCTTCCTTTTCCTTTTTGTTCAATTCTGAACAAAGAAATTGGGGAAGATGTTTTCTTCCCCCACTTATCATGAAGTCCGAGCCCTAGAGAAAGAGTGAGATGAATTTCAAAAATTCATCATAGACTTTCCCTATGGCTTGAGAGAAGCAAGAAACAAAGAGTCGTAACTTAAAGAGAAAGGCGGACAGGACCCGACGGATTTACCTGATTACGTCAGGTAAATCCTTACCTGAGAAATTTTGGTCAGGATTTACCTGATGTAAAGAAGATCCTAAATGTCTCTGGTTAGTCGATCCTCTCCATTTACTAATTTCCTCCCCTCTTTTCCACTCAATTCTAGTTTATTAGATTCTTGTTTAAAAGAATCAAAGAAGATGAATAGAACTAAGAACACATAAAAAAAGCATAGAGGACCAAGACCATTACCAAATGTTCCTCTCAAGAATCATATTGGGTATCTGTTCCCTTCCTTTTCCCGCTAGGATCGGAAATCTTATATTTTTCATATCCATATACCATCGAACCCTTAGGGTTCCAGAATCCTCCTTTTTTCCTAGTCTTCGGAAACAGAAAACCCATAGCCGGGAGGAGTTAGGTATGTAGGGTATGGTTTATTATTTTTTGTTGGGCAGGCAGTAGAATAATTTTTATACTCTGCAATATAAATTCTACTGCCCACTTTTTACAAGCAAATTGTTGCTAAAACTCTAACATAGTTTGTTCAAAATGCACCAACTAGAATCCTTGGAGAATATTCAAGTACCCCCTTTCCAAGGGGTACCTGTTAAAAATCGCTTCAACAAATCCGTCCAAAACTTTTTAAGAAAAATGGAAAAGTTTTGAACTCGAAGGTTTTTCCAAGAGATGCCTGTTAAAAATAGTTGCAATCTCGCACCAAAACAGATAAGAAGTATCTCACTGAAAATTACTACCCAGCCATATGGGTATATGAGGAGCGCGAATTCCTTTATACCCCACCCAATTAGAATTATAGGAAATAAAACATAAATGGAGAAAATTCTCACCATAAGATCAGCCAATAGAAGGAAAAAGTCCCTAATTCTGCAGAACGTTCTGAGCACGTGAAAAGTCAATAGCCTAAAGATAAAAAAGAAAAAGTCTACCATTTTTTTGACAGCAGCTCTTATTGCCCCTTTGGCCTTTTTTTTGGCCTTTTGTATTATCCGATTCAACAATTGATTCATATTTGTTCACCTCCTATAAACAATCTAACTTCCGTGCTTTGGTTTAGTGAGTCGTCCGAGATCGTGTTTACATACCTATGAACTTACCCTCTTCAAGTATATTAGATACTACTATACTCATAATTTTTTAGTGTGTCAACCCTCTCTTCACGTATTTTATTATACGTATTTTTTTATATAATAAAATAAAAAAAAACCTCTACTTTGTGCAAGTGATAAGAGAGAATATGAAAGATTTTCTTATTTTTCTTGATTTTCTCAAGATTTTGAACCTTGCCATGAATAAACTTCTATATCTCGATCTCGATATATACATATATAATCTCTACATATATCTCTATATGTACATATATTATGTACATTATGCAGTAGACCTATAATGGGAAATCAAAGTGGCTAATTTTGGAATTGAATAAAAAGCCCTTTTAACTCAGTGGTAGAGTAATGCCATGGTAAGGCATAAGTCATCGGTTCAAATCCGATAAAGGGCTTTTTAATTTGGTGGTAGAGTAATGCCATGGTAAGACGTAAGTCATCGGTTCGAATCCGATAAAGTACTTTTCTACTAAATTTATTATTTATTCACCTTTTTTTCTTTGTTTTTGAAAATTTCTCTATTTTTTTCTTGAATTTTATGACTTAGTGTGGGATGCATGCATTTTTGGTCTGAACACTAAATGAAGCACGGAGTGTAAATTGCAAAAAAGAAATCAAATTGGACTCTTTTTCCTGTTAGATCAATCAAAACACTACCTGTACTGAACTAATCTAGAATCCCTTTTATTAATCTATTCTTATTCTATACCCTTTAAATGAATTTCCCTAAAAAGTAGGAGATGATCCGTGAATTAACCTAACCATCAACTAAAAAAAAATCCTAAGAAAGCATAACAGAAAAGTAGGAAAGACTCTTTGCTTTGGATCTAGTTATACTCTTCGAGTATATTGACAATTCTAAAAAACTGCTCATACTATCATTATAGTATAATGACGAGCGGTTGTATATGGCCCTATCGTTTAGTGATGCCCCTATCGTCTAGTGGTTCAGGACATCTCTCTTTCAAGGAGGCAGCGGGGATTCGACTTCCCCTGGGGGTAGGGAGTATTATGAAAGGAGGTTAATCATAGATTATCAAAAACCCTAGAATAAATTCTTCCTGGGTCGATGCCCGAGCGGTTAATGGGGACGGACTGTAAATTCGTTGACGATATGTCTACGCTGGTTCAAATCCAGCTCGGCCCAAAAATCTAGGGCTTCGTGAATATGAACTAAATCCATTTTTTTTCTTCCATAAAAAAAAATGTCTGATCCATAGAAATAAAGGATAAAGAGAAAGGGGGAAATTTCTTTCTAATCCATATTTCTCTCATTCCTTTTTTACAAACAAAAGAGTTTTTCTTATTGAAAGGTGGATTATCATCCATTTTAAGCGATAAAAAATCGCGACATACTAGTTATGTCACTCTCACTATACCCACATACGATATATGGGTATGTAGTATATGATTCGTCTATTTCTTAGAGTACGACAGACGAATCGAATCTTCTTATGGTTCTATTTAAAAATAGGTATAGGTATGCCATACACCCCGCGGGGATTGTAGTTCAATTGGTCAGAGCACCGCCCTGTCAAGGCGGAAGCTGCGGGTTCGAGCCCCGTCAGTCCCGAGCTAGGGTTCAATGAATGGGTAAATTCATCTTTCCTTTTTCCATAAAAAATTTCCATCAAAAAAAGGGGGCAGGAGACAAGATCAAATACCTATGGGGCATCCTTACTTCACTTTTTTGATTTCGCATTTTTCATTAAAGAGGGAGGGAAGGCCTATAGGAATTTCTTTTTTCACTACTCCCGGTTGATAAAGAAAGACATACATATCATACGTGGATTAGTATAATTTAGGATATTACTCTATCCTTATGATGATACCATCCTCATCTTAACTTCCTATTCGACTCTTATGGATTATGGAATAGAGTACCGGTATTTTATCGGAATCCATACATAAATTGTATTCGTTTATTCTTAGACAGTGAATTTAATATAATTAGTACTTTTTGGGTTAAACCAGGCCCCTTCCATTTTGTAGTTCCAACTTTGTTTGTGTATGTTCAATGACTAATTGGAAAGAATCTATCTCATTCTCATTCCATTTGCGGACTCCTTTTTTATGGATCCGCTCTCATCTTTAGACCCAAAAAGTGGATATTGATAGTAACCTAATAAAATAAAAGAAAAACCAAGCAAAGCAAACGCCCTTTTTCCTAAATTTAAAATATTCGATTTTTTTTATTTAAGCCCTCTTTTCTCCATCTCACTTCTACTTCTACTGCTTATTTGTATGTCTATGTGACCCATAGAAAGTCGGTCATATAATACATACATACATAATTGTATGTATAACTATAAGAAAAAGGAAGGGAAATTGGATAAGATAAGAAAGATCGTGGGTTATAGATATAGAAAAGAAAAAGTAGAAAAGGATGAAAAAAAGAGAGAATTCCTAATCCAATCAAAAAACCAATTTTGGTCTTAGTATGGATAAGGGATCTTCCTATGTTATACTATTCCACTCTCAACCATGAATTGATTTGATAGATCCGATATTCATAATATTGAATTGATTCAGTATTATCAGAATGCAAGTCCTCCCCTTGAATTTACAGGATACCCCTTTTTCCTCTCCATGGGATTACATCCCGAGTTATTGCGAAAAAAAAAGAGGTTATGGAAGTCAATATTCTCGCATTTATTGCTACTGCACTGTTCATTCTAGTTCCTACTGCCTTTTTACTTATTATTTATGTAAAAACAGTCAGCCAAAATGATTAATTGGAATTCCAATTAATCATTGAAGAAATGAAAAAGGGATTAAATAAAATAAAAATCCAAGTCTTAAATGAAAGGATCTGGTTGGAATCATAAAGTGTGGTAGAAAGAACTACATATAGTTTTTTCTACCACACTTTAGAGTCTTTCTATTATATTATCTTGAATCTACATAGAATAGATTAGTAGATTGAAATAGTAGTCTAATTCAATTTCTTTTTTCACTGCATCCACTTAATTTCAATCAAGTCAAAATAAAAAAATCGAAGACAATTCTTCACGAAAGAATCCATGGAGGGAGAGAAAAATAATATGAGAATAGACTATAGTAAAAGAAAAAAAGTAAAAGTCAAAATCAGCGAATCTTTCATGCTTAAACATGCGGCGAGATGCTTCAAAAGAGCATAAAAATTTTTCTAAGAATAAGAAAAGAGTATAAAACAAATGGAAAGTGTGCGATATGTTGTGAATAGCTCCGTGGAAGAAAGTCTAATTTTCTTATGTATAGAACTTTTTTAACCATTCGTCACTTCTAGTAGAAATTATGAATTGCTGTAATCGCTCTTTCTATTCCTATAGAGTAGAATAGAACGACTCCTTCTTACAAGAGTTTCTTACAGGAGTGAAACAAAACTAAAGAAAGAAAGAATAAAGTTTGGCAAAATGATTAATGCAAAAGGATCAATTAAAGAAAAGAGTTGATACAACAATTCGACTACTCAATCAATTAGTAGTATCCCTAGAGTCCACTCCTCCCCCATACTACTAGTGAAAGAGAAAATGTAAAGACTACCATTAAAGCAGCCCAAGCGAGACTTACTATATCCATGTAAATTATGTCTCCTATTTCTATGAAGAAATTATTCTACTATTGATCAATAATCATAGTGGAATCAAGGGTACAGAGTCAAAAAGGGATTCTGCCCTAAGGCTATGGATGAATCAGTTCAAGGAATTTACTCCTAACAAATTCTTATAGGATTTCTGGTAGAATTGGAGAGCATTAAGTATAAATACGATACATAGCCCTTTTCCTTAAAAAAGAGTACGGGGATGATGTCCTGAATGGAAGACGCGGGAATAGAAAGATTTTTTCTTCCTTTTGTTACCTTTTTTTTATAAGCAAAGGACGTCAGAATATACCATAAAATTAGGATAGATAAATATTTATTGGATACCTACCTTGCCTATGTTTATTTTTAACCTAAACCCTACAGCCCCGCTTTCTATCATTCTATGAAAGAATGAGGAGACTTTATCCACAACTCCGAAATTGATTTTTGATCAGCCTATTCAATCTGATTCTCGACGGAATCAGTAGCCCTTACTTTAGTGTATGTAGGTAGCATAAGATGTACGATAAATAAAATGTATAATAATTAGGAAGTCTTGATATTCCTTCGTGGAGTCCCTTCTTCAATCTTAGATTGAAAAAAAAAGAATGCCCCTTAGGAGCCCTTTGAATATCAAGATTTCTGACATCTTAGCCTCGTAGTTTTAAATTCTCGAATCGAATCAATTAAGAATCAATTCAAATTAATAAAAGAATAAGTAAACGCTACCTCATCCCTATTGGTAGCCGATTGGGCCACTACCGACAAAACAAACCCTAATAGAACTATGGATTCTCAAAATCCAGTATCGCCAGGCCTAGTTATTCTCTTGCCCCAGCTTATGCGGGGTACGAATTTGTCGAGTTCGATCAGTACTATAAGCCTAAGTATTTTATTGATCAGGCGGCACCCAGATTTGAACTGGGGATAAAGGATTTGCAGTCCCCTGCCTTACCGCTTGGCCATGCCGCCAAAAAATCCGATCTAAAATCGAGAAAAGAGCAAGTATTCATCCACGTTTTCTTACTAAAACCCCCTTTCTTTTATCTTGAATCTAATTCTACTTACTTTTTTCCAATATTTTTCCAAAAATCTATTCCTGCTTTTTTTGGATCCAGTTTCGATTATTCTCCTCCATGGATTCTATCTTAAAACACACATTGCTAACACTAGAAAACTTCCCTTTTCTTTCTATTGAGATGAAAAAGGAGAAAAAGTGGATTTCCAGTCACAGGCTGCAAAATTCAGAACAAATTGGAACCATTAACTAGAATTCTCCTTTTTTTTGAATTGCAGTAGTGAACGACTCTTAAATCAGTATTCTCTCCCCCCCTTCCTTTTAATGGCATAATAAAATAGAATGGGTTTATGCCTAATCCGTGTATAGGTAAACTCCAGGTCCGAACAGCATTATTATCCATAACAGCATTATTATCCATGGATCCCCCTTATGTACATATCTCTATGGGGAATCGTGCTTTAATTTTTCATTGCATTAAATATCTTGAATAAAAAAAGGAAATTTGCTCTGATATAGAGTATGACCTGACCATCTTGGCCCACCCAAGTGAAATTACGATAAAAGCAGGGATATGTGGAGAGGTGGATAACTAGATTGGCATGTACTTAAAAAAAGGACTTACTTTATTTTAGGATTCTACAATGAAATCCTATATTTTCTAGCAATTCTACTACTACGAAACAAAAAAGAACCCTCAAATTCTTTTTTGAAATTAAACTAAGCGTGCTATTCTAAATCGAACTAAAGTCAAACTTTCTAGTGCTTATAAATTATTATATTATGGCTTTATCCCATTCATAGAAAGGAGATAAAATGAGAAATCTTTGCCATCCAATCTGATTAGAATATCATTAAGTGGCAGAATTTTTTTCTAGGAATGTTTTATCAATTCATTTTCATTCGATTTGTACCCCTGGCAAATTCGAACTTTCCTCGAAATTGTCTCTATTCATATGTAATTGTCTCTATTCATATGTATGAAATACATATATGAAATACGTATGTGGAGTTCCCTAGAATTTCATGTGATTCAGTAAACAGAATATAGATTCCATGATTGCTAGATCGATCCATAGGGATTGATGAAGAGTGAGCTGATAATGGAATTTTTCTTCGATAAAAAGGAAACTTAAGATGCTCCGGAATGGAAATGAGGGAATGTCCACAATACCCGGATTTAGTCAGATCCAATTCGAGGGATTTTTTAGGTTCATTAATCAAGGCTTGGCAGAAGAACTTGAGAAGTTTCCAACAATTAAAGATCCAGATCACGAAATTGCATTTCAATTATTTGCGAAAGGATATCAATTGCTAGAACCCTCAATAAAAGAAAGGGATGCTGTGTATGAATCACTCACCTATTCTTCCGAATTATATGTATCTGCGAGATTAATTTTTGGTTTCGATGTGCAAAAGCAAACCATTTCTATTGGAAACATTCCTATAATGAATTCCTTAGGAACCTTTATAATAAATGGAATATACCGAATTGTGATCAATCAAATATTGCTAAGTCCTGGTATTTACTACCGCTCGGAATTAGACCATAAGGGAATTTCTATCTACACCGGGACTATAATATCAGATTGGGGAGGAAGATCGGAATTAGCAATTGATAAAAAAGAAAGGATATGGGCTCGCGTAAGTAGAAAACAAAAGATATCTATTCTAGTTCTATCATCAGCTATGGGTTCGAATCTAAGAGAAATTCTAGATAATGTTTCCTACCCTGAAATTCTCTTGTCTTTCCCGAATGCTAAGGAGAAGAAGAGGATTGAGTCAAAAGAAAAAGCTATTTTGGAGTTTTATCAACAATTTGCTTGTGTAGGTGGGGACCTGGTATTTTCGGAGTCCTTATGTGAGGAATTACAAAAGAAATTTTTTCAACAAAAATGTGAATTAGGAAGGATTGGTCGACGAAATATGAATCGGAGACTGAATCTTGATATACCTCAGAACAATACATTCTTGTTACCACGAGATGTATTGGCCGCTACGGATCATTTGATTGGAATGAAATTTGGAACGGGTATACTTGACGATGACGATATGAATCACTTGAAAAATAAACGTATTCGTTCGGTTGCGGATCTGTTACAAGATCAATTCGGACTGGCTCTTGATCGTTTACAACATGCGGTTCAAAAAACTATCCGTAGAGTATTCATACGTCAATCGAAACCGACTCCACAAACTTTGGTAACTCCAACTTCAACTTCGATTTTATTAATAACTACTTATGAGACCTTTTTTGGCACATACCCCTTATCTCAAGTTTTTGATCAAACTAATCCATTGACACAAACTGTTCATGGGCGAAAAGTGAGTTGTTTGGGTCCTGGAGGATTGACGGGGAGGACTGCAAGTTTTCGGAGCCGAGATATTCATCCGAGTCACTATGGGCGTATTTGTCCAATTGACACGTCCGAAGGAATCAATGTTGGACTTACTGGATCCTTAGCTATTCATGCGAGAATTGATCACTGGTGGGGATCCATAGAGAGTCCATTTTATGAAATATCTGAGAAAGCAAAAGAAAAAAAAGAGAAACAGGTGGTTTATTTATCACCAAATAGAGATGAATATTATATGATAGCAGCAGGAAATTCTTTGTCTTTGAATCAGGGTATTCAGGAAGAACAGGTTGTTCCAGCTAGATACCGTCAAGAATTCCTGACTATTGCATGGGAACAGATTCATGTTAGAAGTATTTTTCCTTTCCAATATTTTTCTATTGGAGGTTCTCTCATTCCTTTTATTGAGCATAATGATGCGAATCGGGCTTTAATGAGTTCTAATATGCAGCGCCAAGCAGTTCCGCTTTCTCGGTCCGAGAAGTGCATTGTTGGAACTGGATTGGAACGCCAAACAGCTCTAGATTCGAGGGTTTCCGTTATAGCCGAACGCGAGGGAAAGATCATTTCTACTGATAGTCACAAGATCCTTTTATCAAGTAGTGGGAAGACTATAAGTATTCCTTTAGTTACCCATCGGCGCTCTAACAAAAATACTTGTATGCACCAAAAACCTCGGGTTCCATGGGGTAAATCCATTAAAAAAGGACAAATTTTAGCAGAGGGAGCTGCTACAGTTGGTGGGGAACTTGCTTTAGGAAAAAACGTATTAGTAGCTTATATGCCATGGGAAGGTTACAATTTTGAAGACGCAGTACTAATTAGCGAACGTTTGGTATATGAGGATATTTATACTTCTTTTCACATCCGAAAATATGAAATTCAGACGGATACGACAAGCCAAGGCTCCGCTGAAAAAATCACTAAAGAAATACCACATCTAGAAGAACATTTACTCCGCAATTTGGACAGAAATGGAGTTGTTAGGTTGGGATCCTGGGTAGAAACTGGCGATATTTTAGTAGGTAAATTAACGCCTCAGATAGCGAGCGAATCGTCGTATATCGCGGAAGCTGGATTATTACGGGCCATATTTGGTCTTGAGGTATCCACTTCAAAAGAAACTTCTCTCAAACTACCTATAGGTGGAAGAGGGCGCGTTATCGATGTGAAATGGATCCAGAGGGACCCCCTAGACATAATGGTTCGTGTATATATTTTACAGAAACGTGAAATCAAAGTTGGGGATAAAGTAGCCGGAAGACACGGGAATAAGGGGATCATTTCCAAAATTTTGCCTAGGCAAGATATGCCCTATTTGCAAGATGGAACACCTGTTGATATGGTCTTCAATCCCTTAGGAGTACCCTCACGAATGAATGTGGGACAAATATTTGAAAGCTCGCTCGGATTAGCAGGGGATCTGCTAAAGAAACATTATAGAATAGCACCCTTTGATGAGAGATATGAGCAAGAGGCTTCAAGAAAACTTGTGTTTTCAGAATTATATGAAGCCAGTAAACAAACAAAAAATCCATGGGTATTTGAACCCGAGTACCCGGGAAAAAGTAGAATATTTGATGGAAGAACAGGAGACCCCTTCGAACAACCTGTTCTAATAGGGAAGTCCTATATCTTAAAATTAATTCATCAAGTTGATGAGAAAATCCATGGACGTTCTACTGGGCCCTACTCACTTGTTACACAACAACCCGTTAGAGGAAGAGCCAAGCAAGGGGGACAACGAGTAGGAGAAATGGAAGTTTGGGCTTTAGAAGGATTTGGTGTTGCTCATATTTTACAAGAGATACTTACTTATAAATCTGATCATCTTATAGCTCGCCAAGGAATACTTAATGCTACGATCTGGGGAAAAAGAGTACCTAATCACGAGGATCCTCCAGAATCTTTTCGAGTGCTCGTTCGAGAACTACGATCTTTGGCTCTAGAACTGAATCATTTCCTTGTATCTGAGAAGAACTTCCAGGTTAATAGGGAGGAAGTTTGATCGGAATAAATATAAATTCTTTTCTTATTTCTATTTTATGATTGACCAATATAAACATCAACAACTCCAAATTGGACTCGTTTCCCCTCAACAAATAAAGGCTTGGGCTAACAAAAACCTACCTAATGGGGAAGTCGTTGGCGAAGTCACAAGGCCCTCTACTTTTCATTATAAAACCGATAAACCAGAAAAAGATGGATTGTTTTGCGAAAGAATCTTTGGACCCATAAAAAGCAGAATTTGTGCTTGTGGAAATTCTCGAGCGAGCGTAGCTGAAAACGAAGACGAAAGATTTTGCCAAAAATGCGGGGTAGAATTTGTTGATTCTCGGATACGAAGATATCAAATGGGATACATCAAACTCGCATGTCCCGTGACTCATGTGTGGTATTTGAAAGGTCTTCCTAGTTATATCGCGAACCTTTTAGATAAACCCCTTAAGAAATTGGAGGGCCTAGTATACGGCGATTTCTCTTTTGCTAGGCCCAGCGCTAAAAAACCCACTTTCTTACGATTACGAGGTTTATTCGAAGATGAAATTTCATCCTGTAACCACAGCATTTCTCCCTTTTTTTCTACCCCAGGCTTTGCAACATTTCGAAATCGGGAAATTGCGACAGGAGCAGGTGCTATTAGAGAACAATTAGCAGATTTGGATTTGCGAATTATTATAGAGAATTCCTTGGTCGAATGGAAGGAATTAGAAGACGAGGGGTATAGTGGAGATGAATGGGAAGATAGAAAAAGACGAATAAGAAAAGTTTTTTTGATTAGACGCATGCAATTGGCGAAACATTTTATTCAAACAAATGTAGAACCAGAATGGATGGTTTTGTGCTTATTACCGGTTCTTCCTCCCGAATTGAGACCCATTGTTTATAGGTCTGGGGATAAAGTAGTGACTTCGGATATTAATGAACTTTATAAGAGAGTTATCCGTCGGAACAACAACCTTGCCTATCTATTAAAAAGAAGTGAATTAGCGCCAGCAGATTTAGTAATGTGCCAGGAAAAGTTGGTACAAGAAGCCGTGGATACACTTCTTGATAGTGGGTCCCGCGGGCAACCAACGAGGGATGGTCACAATAAAGTATACAAATCACTTTCAGATGTAATTGAAGGTAAAGAGGGAAGGTTTCGCGAGACTCTGCTTGGGAAACGGGTCGATTACTCGGGGCGTTCTGTCATTGTTGTGGGTCCTTCACTTTCATTACATCAATGTGGATTACCTCTAGAGATAGCAATAAAGCTTTTTCAGCTATTTGTAATTCGCGATTTAATCACGAAACGCGCTACTTCTAATGTCAGGATTGCTAAAAGGAAAATTTGGGAAAAGGAACCCATTGTATGGGAAATACTTCAAGAAGTTATGCGGGGACATCCTGTACTGTTGAATAGAGCACCTACCCTGCATAGATTAGGCATACAGGCCTTCCAACCCACTTTAGTAGAGGGGCGTACTATTTGTTTACACCCATTAGTGTGTAAGGGTTTCAATGCGGACTTTGATGGGGATCAAATGGCTGTTCATCTACCTTTATCCTTGGAAGCTCAGGCGGAAGCCCGTTTACTTATGTTTTCTCATATGAATCTCCTATCTCCTGCTATTGGAGATCCTATTTGCGTACCGACCCAAGACATGCTTATAGGACTTTATGTATTAACGATTGGAAACCGTCGGGGTATTTGTGCAAATAGATATAATAGTTGCGGAAACTATCCAAATCAAAAAGTAAGTTACAATAATAATAATTATAAGTATACGAAAGATAAAGAACCCCATTTTTCTAGTTCCTATGATGCACTGGGAGCTTATAGACAGAAACGAATCAGTTTAGACAGTCCCTTGTGGCTCCGATGGAAACTAGATCAACGCGTCATTGGGTCAAGAGAAGTTCCGATTGAAGTTCAATATGAATCTTTGGGGACTTATCATGAGATTTATGCCCACTATCTAATAGTGGGAAATAGAAAAAAAGAAATCCGTTCTATATACATTCGAAGCACTCTTGGTCATATTTCTTTTTATAGAGAAATAGAGGAAGCCATACAAGGATTTAGTCAGGCCTATTCATACACTATCTAAACAAGGAAGTTAGATTCGGCGATGCCCCTTTCGGGGGGCATTCCGATTTCGCTAGTATCATCATTTTTGCCGCGCGAATCCAGATTGAGATTAAGGAAAGGAAGTTAATTAAATTTTCGAATCACTGACTCAGGCCCATTGTCGAATCCTACTCAGCAATTGTCGAATCCTACTCAGCCGAAAAAGGGGGTACTTATGTATGGCGGAACGGGCCAATCTGGTCTTTCATAATAAAGAGATAGACGGAACTGCTATGAAACGACTTATTAGCAGATTAATAGATCATTTCGGAATGGGATATACATCCCATATACTGGATCAAATAAAGACTCTGGGCTTTCATCAAGCCACTACTACATCGATTTCATTAGGAATCGAGGATCTTTTAACAATACCCTCTAAGGGATGGTTAGTCCAAGACGCGGAACAACAGAGTTTTCTTTTGGAGAAACACTATTATTATGGGGCTGTACACGCGGTAGAAAAATTACGCCAATCCGTTGAGATATGGTATGCTACAAGTGAATATTTGAAACAAGAAATGAATTCGAATTTTCGGATAACGGATCCTTCTAATCCAGTCTATCTAATGTCTTTTTCAGGAGCTAGAGGAAATGCATCTCAAGTACACCAATTAGTAGGTATGAGAGGATTAATGGCGGATCCTCAAGGACAAATGATTGATTTACCTATTCAAAGCAATTTACGCGAGGGACTTTCTTTGACAGAATATATAATTTCCTGCTACGGAGCCCGTAAAGGGGTTGTAGATACTGCTGTACGAACAGCGGATGCTGGATATCTTACACGTAGACTTGTTGAAGTAGTTCAACATATTATTGTGCGTAGAAGAGATTGTGGTACTATCCGAGGTATTTCTGTGAGTCCTCAAAATGGGATGACGGAAAAACTTTTTGTCCAAACACTAATTGGTCGTGTATTAGCAGACGATATATATATCGGTTCACGATGCATTGCCGCTCGAAATCAAGATATTGGAATTGGATTAGTCAATCGATTCATAACTGCCTTTCGAGCACAACCATTTCGAGCACAACCAATATATATTAGAACCCCCTTTACTTGCCGGAGCACATCTTGGATCTGTCAATTATGTTATGGTCGGAGTCCCACTCATGGCGATCTGGTCGAATTAGGGGAAGCCGTAGGTATTATTGCGGGTCAATCAATTGGGGAGCCAGGGACTCAACTAACATTAAGAACTTTTCATACTGGTGGAGTATTCACAGGGGGTACTGCCGACCTTGTACGATCCCCTTCGAATGGAAAAATCCAATTCAATGAGGATTTGGTTCACCCCACACGTACCCGTCATGGGCAGCCTGCTTTTCTATGTTATATAGACTTGCATGTAACTATTCAGAGTCAGGATATTCTATATAGTGTGAATATTCCCTCAAAAAGCTTGATTCTAGTGCAAAATGATCAATATGTAGAATCCGAACAAGTAATTGCGGAGATTCGTGCCGGAACGTCCACTTTGCATTTTAAAGAAAGGGTACAAAAGCATATTTATTCCGAATCAGACGGGGAAATGCACTGGAGTACTGATGTTTACCATGCGCCCGAATATCAATATGGTAATCTTCGTCGATTACCAAAAACAAGCCATTTATGGATATTGTCAGTAAGTATGTGCAGATCCAGTATAGCGTCTTTTTCGCTCCACAAGGATCAAGATCAAATGAATACTTATTCTTTTTCTGTTGACGGAAGATATATCTTTGACCTCTCAATGGCTAATGATCAAGTAAGACATAGACTGTTGGATACTTTTGGTAAAAAAGATAGGGAAATTCTTGATTATTCAACGCCGGATAGAATCATGTCCAACGGCCATTGGAATTTTGTCTATCCTTCTATTCTTCAAGATAATTCGGATTTATTGGCGAAAAAGCGAAGAAATAGGTTCGTCATTCCATTACAATATCATCAAGAACAAGAGAAAGAACTAATATCCTGTTTGGGGATTTCTATTGAAATACCCTTTATGGGTGTTTTACGTAGAAATACTATTTTTGCTTATTTTGACGATCCACGATACAGAAAAGATAAAAAGGGTTCAGGAATTGTGAAATTTAGATATAGGACCCTAGAGGACGAATATAGGACCCTAGAAGACGAATATAGGACTCGAGAGGAAGACTCAGAGGACGAATATGGGAGCCCAGAGAACAAATATAGGACCCGAGAGGACGAATATGAAACCCTAGAAGACGAATATAGGACTCTAGAGGACGAATATGAAACCCTAGAAGATGAATATGGGATCCTAGAGGACGAATATGAAACCCTAGAAGACGAATATAGGACTCGAGAGGAAGACTCAGAGGACGAATATGGGAGCCCAGAGAACAAATATAGGACCCGAGAGGACGAATATGGAACTCTAGATGAAGACTCAGAAGACGAATATGGGAGCCCGGAGGAAGGCTCAGAGGACGAATATGGGACTTTAGAGGAAGACTCAGAAGAAGACTCAGAGGACGAATACGGGAGCCCAGAGGAAGATTCCATCTTAAAAAAAGAGGGTTTGATTGAGCATCGAGGAACAAAAGAATTTAGTCTAAAATACCAAAAAGAACTAGATCGGTTTTTTTTCATTCTTCAAGAACTGCATATCTTGCCCAGATCCTCATCCCTAAAGGTACTTGATAATAGTATCATTGGAGTGGATACACAACTCACAAAAAATACAAGAAGTCGACTAGGTGGATTGGTCCGAGTGAATAGAAAAAAAAGCCATACGGAACTCAAAATCTTTTCCGGAGATATTCATTTTCCTGAAGAAGCAGATAAGATATTAGGTGGTAGTTTGATACCACCAGAAAGAGAAAAGAAAGAATCTAAGGAATCAAAAAAAAGGAAAAATTGGGTCTATGTTCAACGGAAAAAAATTCTCAAGAGCAAGGAAAAGTATTTTGTTTCGGTTCGACCTGCAGTCGCATATGAAATGGACGAAGGGAGAAATTTAGCAACACTTTTCCCGCAGGATCTCTTGCAAGAAGAGGATAATCTCCAACTTCGACTTGTCAATTTTCTTTCTCATGAAAATAGCAAGTTAACTCAAAGAATTTATCACACGAATAGTCAATTTGTTCGAACTTGCTTAGTAGTGAATTGGGAACAAGAAGAAAAAGAGGAGGCTCGTGCTTCCCTTGTTGAGGTAAGAGCAAATGATCTGATTCGTGATTTCCTAAGAATTGAGTTAGTCAAGTCCACTATTTCGTATACACGAAGAAGGTATGATAGGACAAGTGCAGGACCGATTCCCAATAATAGGTTAGATCGCACCAATACCAATTCCTTTTATTCCAAGGCGAAGATTCAATCACTTAGCCAACATCAAGAAGCTATTGGCACCTTGTTGAATCGAAATAAAGAATACCAATCTTTGATGATTTTGTTGGCATCCAACTGTTCTAGAATTGGTTTATTCAAGAATTCGAAATATCCCAATGCGGTAAAAGAATCGAATCCTAGAATTCCTATTCGAGATATTTTTGGGCCCTTAGCTGCTATTGTACCTAGTATATCGAATTTTTCTTCATCTTACTATTTACTAACGCATAATCAGATCCTGTTAAAAAAATATTTGTTCCTTGACAATTTGAAACAAACCTTCCAAGTACTTCAAGGGCTTAAATACTCTTTAATAGATGAAAATCAAAGGATTTCGAATTTCGATAGTAACATCATGTTGGATCCATTCCATTTGAATTGGCACTTTCTCCATCATGATTCTTGGGAGGAGACATCGGCAATAATTCACCTTGGACAATTTATTTGCGAAAATGTATGTCTATTTAAATCGCACATAAAAAAATCTGGTCAAATTTTCATTGTTAATATTGATTCCTTTGTTATAAGAGCAGCTAAGCCTTATTTGGCCACTACAGGAGCAACTGTTCATGGTCATTATGGAGAAATCCTTTACAAAGGAGATAGGTTAGTTACGTTTATATATGAAAAATCGAGATCTAGTGACATAACGCAAGGTCTTCCAAAAGTAGAACAAATCTTTGAAGCGCGTTCAATTGATTCACTATCGCCGAATCTCGAAAGGAGAATTGAGGATTGGAATGAGCGTATACCAAGAATTCTTGGGGTCCCCTGGGGATTCTTGATTGGAGCTGAGCTAACCATAGCCCAAAGTCGTATCTCTTTGGTTAATAAGATCCAAAAGGTTTATCGATCCCAAGGGGTACAGATCCATAATAGACATATAGAGATTATTATACGCCAAGTAACATCAAAAGTGCGGGTTTCCGAAGATGGAATGTCTAATGTTTTTTCACCTGGGGAATTAATCGGATTATTGCGAGCGGAACGAGCAGGGCGAGCTTTGGATGAATCGATCTATTATCGGGCAATCTTATTGGGAATAACAAGGGCTTCCCTGAATACCCAAAGTTTCATATCTGAAGCAAGTTTTCAAGAAACTGCTCGAGTTTTAGCAAAAGCTGCCCTACGAGGTCGTATTGATTGGTTGAAAGGCCTGAAAGAAAACGTAGTTCTGGGGGGGATTATACCTGTTGGTACCGGATTCCAAAAATTTGTGCATCGTTCCCCACAAGACAAGAACCTTTATTTCGAAATTCAAAAAAAAAATCTATTCGCGTCGGAAATGAGAGATATTTTGTTTCTCCATACAGAATTAGTTTCTTCTGATTCTGACGTAACAAACAATTTCTATGAGACATCAGAACCCCCATTTACCCCCAATTATACGATTTAAGGATACATAAAGCAGATTTTTTGACTTTAAACTAGACTTTTGACCTTAGAACACTAACAGGTCAGATTTTAGATTTTTATTTTAATAAGTAAAAGAAGTCAGTTAATTCATTAAGGTTACGTTTATACCATGTATCAATGGCCAATTCTCAGTGGAAGGTTACATCGGAACAATTATTATTTATTTCAAGCTATTTCGGCTCTTTCTTAATCTTCAAAAAGAAATAAATTCCGTAATGGAATGGTAGGATGAAAAAAAAAGAAAAAATCAAAAGGAAGTGTGGAAAAAATGACAAGAAGATATTGGAACATCAATTTGAAAGAGATGATAGAAGCGGGAGTTCATTTTGGTCATGGTATTAAGAAATGGAATCCTAAAATGGCCCCTTACATCTCGGCAAAGCGTAAAGGTACTCATATTACAAATCTCGCTAGAACGGCTCGCTTTTTATCAGAAGCTTGTGATTTAGTTTTTGATGCAGCAAGTCAGGGAAAAAGCTTCTTAATTGTTGGTACCAAAAAAAGAGCAGCGTATTTAGTAGCATCAGCTGCAATAAGGGCTCGTTGTCATTATGTTAATAAAAAGTGGTTCAGTGGTATGTTAACGAATTGGTCGATTACGAAAACTAGACTTTCTCAATTTAGAGACTTAAGAGCAGAAGAAAAGATGGGAAAATTCCACCATCTCCCAAAAAGAGATGTGGCAATCTTGAAGAGAAAATTATCGACCTTGCAAAGATATCTCGGCGGGATCAAATATATGACGAGGTTGCCGGACATTGTGATCGTCCTCGATCAGCAAAAAGAGTATATAGCTCTTCGGGAATGTGCCATTTTGGGGATTCCTACTATTTCTTTAGTCGATACAAATTGTGACCCAGATCTCGCGAATATATCGATTCCAGCCAACGATGACACTATGACTTCAATTCGATTGATTCTTAACAAATTAGTATTTGCAATTTGTGAGGGCCGTTCTCTCTATATAAGAAATCGTTGATTAAGAAGAATAGTGAATTCTTGGGCAACTGCGTAGATTTATGGGATCACTTACTATTCTTTTTTGTTTTGTATAGATAAAAGGAGGGGAATATTGATATATATTAGAGGGTATTGATATATATTATGATCTGATGTGATTTCTTGGTATCCTAAATATAAGATTAATACTTCAAGTTGCTGAGTTGAGAAAGAGATGGTTGAATCAAAAGAATTCCTTTTTTGAAGTTCAATTTTTATCAGAGGACAATATGAATATTATACCATGTTCCATTAAAACACTCAAGGGGTTATACGATATATCGGGTGTAGAAGTAGGCCAACACTTCTATTGGCAAATAGGAAGTTTCCAAATTCATGCCCAAGTACTCATCACTTCTTGGGTCGTAATTACTATCTTGCTAGGTTCAGTTATCATAGCTGTTCGGAATCCACAAACCATCCCGACCGACGGTCAGAATTTCTTCGAATATGTGCTTGAGTTTATTCGAGACTTGAGCAAAACTCAGATTGGAGAAGAATATGGTCCCTGGGTTCCCTTTATTGGAACTATGTTCCTTTTTATTTTTGTTTCGAATTGGTCGGGTGCTCTTTTACCTTGGAAAATTATACAGTTACCCCATGGGGAATTAGCAGCGCCCACGAATGATATAAATACTACTGTTGCTTTAGCTTTACTCACGTCAGCGGCATATTTTTATGCGGGTCTTAGCAAAAAAGGATTGAGTTATTTCGAGAAATATATTAAACCAACTCCAATCCTTTTACCAATTAACATCCTAGAAGATTTCACAAAACCATTATCGCTTAGTTTTCGACTTTTCGGGAATATATTGGCGGATGAATTAGTCGTTGTTGTTCTTGTTTCTTTAGTCCCCTTAGTAGTCCCTATACCGGTCATGTTTCTTGGATTATTTACAAGCGGTATTCAAGCTCTTATTTTTGCAACGTTAGCCGCAGCCTATATAGGTGAATCCATGGAGGGTCATCATTGAATTGACTAGTTTTCGAAATAGTCTTTTTTTTTTAGCTTAGCTCAATTCATGCATGGTTCCAGATAATCCGCTTGGTTGGAAAACAAAATAGTTAGAAATGCGTATGAATATACAACCTAGAGTTGTAGGAGAGAGAATAGACTATATTACGGAATTGTCAAAGTATATATGCATTAAGGGGGGCGGAGTCAGGCTAGATCTATATCCTTAATGTCTAGAAGTCCAGTCATCTTTTGTGCGGGTTTCCACTTTAAGGAATGATTTTCGAATCCGATTCAATAGAAAATAAGAAAATACGCAAAATAGAAGAAACAAGTGTATATGGGATATTATATATTCCTAAGTTAGATTCATTATCTAATCCGATATATCGAATTCCCTCTATATGGAATTGGATTCCATATCCAGTTCTATGCAGCATATTGTTATCAATTGTATATCTTGATTTAATTCCTATTGGATTTGGATTAGGTCGATTTCAATAGGGGTTCTTCCTCTATTTCGTCTTTTATTATGGATTAGATTATAGGGGAAATAATAGGAACTCAAGGATATCGAAGAGTAAAGAAAGAAGGATGGAATGAAAGAGTTGTTGGTTGGAAAGAAAGAGAAATAGAATAATAAGAATCATATGGATTTACACAAACCTCTAATGATTAGAAACTAAAAATGAGATCTCGAAGTAGTTCGGACAATTCAGATTATCATTTCAATTTGTACTTTTTAGTTACTTCTCCCCAATAGAGCTTAGAAGTAAGAATTTCTTGGTTGATTGTATCCTTAACCATTTCTTTTTTTTTGACACGAGGAACTCACCATGAATCCACTAATTGCTGCTGCTTCCGTTATTGCTGCTGGATTGGCCGTAGGGCTTGCTTCTATTGGCCCTGGAGTTGGTCAAGGTACTGCTGCAGGACAAGCTGTAGAAGGTATTGCGAGACAGCCAGAAGCAGAGGGTAAAATACGAGGTACTTTATTGCTTAGTCTAGCTTTTATGGAAGCTTTAACAATTTATGGACTAGTTGTGGCACTAGCACTTTTATTTGCGAACCCTTTTGTTTAATCCTAAAAAAGAAAATGAGTGCTTTAGATTAGATACTTTTTTCTTTTTTTAGTAAATTGGTATTTGCTTCTGCAATTCCAATTATATCAATACTTTACTCCTATTTATTACTCCTGGAATTATCTATTTATTGGGACAGACAATACCCCACCCCAGGAAGGGCTGATTTGAGGATGATCAATTTAGAGGATATGCTCGCCTTCTTCCTTCCCGTCCTTAGTTTAGGACAGTGGAAAGTCTTTTTCCTTTTATTTTAGGAATTTTGGGAACATTTCAACAAAGGAGGTCTTTCACAGGTCAAACGAGACCTAAGACTTAATCTAAAATAAATTACTAGATTGAATCTATTTGCATTAAAAAAAAATTGCATTAAAAAAACCGATCAAAAAAGGGCGAGCGAAGTAAGTGATCGAAAAACTTTGTTCTTTGTTCGTCCTATCTATAAGAGGAGAGCATATGAAAAATGTAACCCATTCTTTCGTTTTTTTAGCTCACTGGCCATCCGCTGGGAGTTTCGGGCTTAATACCGATATTTTAGCAACAAATC